CAATGGGTTCTAATAATTCATGAAAGATATTATCATATTCACACATTTCAATTATATGTGAAATCTATAAACCCTTTTTTTGGTTAAAAGTTTTTTTTGTTCGAATCTTTCATTTCATTTCAAGTAATTGGTTGGTCGTACAATAAATATACTATAATAAATACAAAATACAAGAATAGATAATATTTAATGAAAGAAAGAGAACATAGTTGGAGCAATCAATATTTGTGATGCAACAACGGTTGCATTAGATGCAAAACAAAGATTCTTTCTTGACCGAACTACAAGTATGTAACTCCATGATATGGAAAGAAAGAATATAGAACCTAAAAGGATAATGGAAGTTGTTCGTCTTTGAATCGAGTTGGACCCTCCAAAAAAGAATAAAAATGAAAGTAAAGGTTTTCTTTTTTTGATAGATCGTTTCGATATATCGTAGGGCACTTTTTTCTTCTCATTCGAGATATTATGGGCAATTAACCAACCTATTAATGTACTGAATCCAATGAGTTAAAAAAAAATAAGTAAAAGGTAATATCAGGTCGTTCGCCCCAAAATGGATTAGATCCTTTCTTTTTATTGAAAAAGACAAGAACTTTCAATTGAACTAAACTAATCCTGTCAATTGGTTTTTTCTTACCGTTACTGTTGTATCTGGGAAAATTGAAACTTAGGTAAGTGTTTTATCAACATATGTAACAAAAGAACATATCTAATTTAGCTCTTTCATGCCTACTATAACTAGTTATTTCGGTTTTCTACTGGCTGCTTTAACTATAACCCCAGCTCTATTGATTGGTTTGAATAAGATACGACTTATTTGAAATGAATTGAATGAACAATTCATAAAAATGAATATTTCTCTGAGATTCCAGGTGTTCCATGGTTCCTTTACACATCAATTGCCAATTCTTGGTTATTGAGATTCACGGATAATTCAGATTAATATTTAGGGATAGATCTTACCCATCTTTTTATCCCCTCAAAAACCGAAATGATTGAAGTTTTTCTATTTGGAATCGTCTTAGGTCTAATTCCTATTACTTTGGCAGGATTATTCGTAACTGCATATTTACAATACAGACGTGGTGATCAGTTGGACCTTTGATTGAGTAACATTTATTTTTTTTGATTGACCTCCTCCCTGCGGGAGGTCAAATTCAAGTTTCAATTAAACTTTTTTTTGTTAAGTTTTTTTATTGTGATTCGACATAACATAAACGGAATCACGCTCTGCAGGATTTGAACCTACGACATCGGGTTTTGGAGACCCGCGTTCTACCGAACTGAACTAAGAGCGCTTTCTTATTACAGGAGATACGACTGTAGTGTAAAGAAAAGGTTTTTTTACCCCCAAACATATCTTGCATACGTATAGCATGCAAAAATGAAAGATTATGTCCAATTTCAATCGATCTTAATTAATCCCTCGTTACTGCCCATAAGAGAAGTAATAGGTAGGGATGACAGGATTTGAACCCGTGACATTTTGTACCCAAAACAAACGCGCTACCAAGCTGCGCTACATCCCTTTTTAAAGTTCTTGTACAGTGTCATTGTACAAAATCCCTGTCTTGTTTTCCACATTGTTATTTTCCCCTCTATCTATATAGAATTTTCTTGTCATTTCTTCTTTTTGCTTTCATATAATAAAAGAATTTTATACATCTGAAACCTAACGTATAAAAAAAAATTTAAATTTATCTTATCGGCGTATCGTATAAAAAAAAGAATAAAAATTTATCGGAAATGCTCAGGAAGAAGGGGTCATCTTTTTCTTTTTTAGGGACAGGAAAATCTCATCTATTGGTTCATTGTACATATCTATTTTAGTTAGGAATTCCGCGTAAAGTAAAAAAAAAATACAAATGATCTTGAACTACAACATCTGACTATACATATATGTATTACAATAAAGAAGGAGGATTTTCAATGCGAGATATAAAAACATATCTCTCCGTGGCACCTGTGCTAACTACTCTATGGTTTGGGTCTTTAGCAGGTCTATTGATAGAAATTAATCGTTTATTCCCAGATGCCTTGTCATTCCCTTTTTTTTAATTCTAGTTATTAATATGCGAAGAAATGAAGAAAATTAGGGATACAATTCTACATGACGTGACTCAAATTTTGCCCCTTCCTTTTTTTTTTTCAGTTCTTTAGGATAGGAGGATAGGAAGGAAAGAAAAAGAAAAAGTGTATTGAACCTCGACAAAAATCTGGTGAATCTAAGATCGAATTTTGGGGAACAGAAATGGAAATGTGTATCCAGATCTAGAGCAGGATCCACGAAATCATAGCATAGAAAGAAGATACTTAAATGAAATATTGGGATTTAAGATAGGAATAATTGATAGTTAGAAAGAAATTGTATTACTTAATTATTACTTTATTATTAATTATTACTATTACTCTATTAATATTAATTGTAATTATATAATTACAACACATACAACACAACGAAATCTTTAGCTTTAGAAATGAAAATTGAATTTCAAGTTAGTAACTTCTATTGATTTTCTTATCGGGTCGAAAATAGAAGAAGTTAAGTCGATCCAAATCAAAAGGGGGTTCATGGCCAAGGGTAAAGATGTCAGAGTCAGAGTTATTTTGGAATGTACCAGTTGTGTCCGAAATGGTGTCAATAAAAAATCGCCGGGTATTTCTAGATATATTACTCAAAAGAATCGACACAATACATCCAGTCGATTAGAATTGAGAAAATTTTGTCACTATTGTCACAAGCATACGATTCATGGGGAAATAAAGAAATAGATGGAACGGAACGTGTGCGCGATCTTTCCAAGGAACAGGAAGAGGAAGAACTTAACATATTTAACTTAACATATATAATATAACATATATAATATACATAATATATACAATACAAATCAAACCCGATTTAATTTTCATATATATATATATATGATGTGTATTATATATGATATGTATAATATATATATGATATGTATAATATAAACGATGCGAATCAAAGCCTATTTCGGTCAGATCTGAAATGAATAAAGAAATAGAATTTTAGAGATAAGGAATAAACCATGGATAAATCCAAGCAACCTTTTCGTAAATACAAGCGATCCTTTCGTAGGCGTTTGTCCCCAATTGGATCGGGGGATCGAATCGATTATAGAAACATGAGTTTAATTAGTCGATTTATTAGTGAACAAGGAAAAATATTATCTAGACGGGTGAATAAATTGACCTTGAAACAACAACGATTAATTACTATTGCTATAAAACAAGCTCGTATTTTATCTTTGTTACCTTTTCTTAATAATGAGAAACAATTTGAGAGAGCCGAGTCGATCCCCAGAACTACTGGTCCTAGAACCAGAAATAAATAAACATACTCCTCAATTGACTCAAAACTCCAATCGGAACTCAAGCTCAGATTGATGTTTTGTTCAAAAGGCCTAGAATCCCGATTTTTTTCTTGTGTTATAAGAAGTTATAAGAAATAAAAAATGGGGGAAGAAGAAATCTTTTTTTTTTATTGAAAGATGTTCGTTCATTCCTACTACTTATCTTACTTCATTTTTTTATTCTATCTTCCCGGAGTTCATTCTCCGGGGAATTCTGTTTCAATTTCAATCATTTCTGTATTATATTTTATAATATCATATCCTTTATTTGATAATCTTATTGGAAATCATGTAAAGACAATTCTTATTTGATATAGATATTTGCGCAAGTATTTTACGATTAAGAAGCAATTGCTTCTTGTACAGATTTGGTATTAATCTACTATAATTATAGAATACCTTATTCTCACGAATAACTGCATTTATTCGAGTGATCCACAAACTACGAAAATCCCTCTTTTGCCTGCCTCTATCTTGATGAGAGGAAACCAAAGCTCTCATTTTCTGTTGAGTAGTCGTTCGAGTAAGTCTTGAATGAGCCCCAATAAAGGTTGATGCAAATAAACGAATTTTTGTTCGACGTTTCCGAGCTGTATATCCTCGTCTAACTCTGGTCATTGAATCAAATTAAACCTTAATGAATAACTAATTGATTTCTCTTCTTTCAGTCATCCTTTACCCCCCGTCAATTAATAACAAAACGGATTATTCCGATATATAAAATATAAATTCCAATGGCTTTTGCTACTATGACTTTCCCCAACCACGATTTTTTATTCCTTCCAGGCATTTCGCCTGGAAATAAGAAATTCTAACGATACCAAATAAAAAAAAATAGTGGGTTCCATCGTTTCTATGGTTACTTTTTTTTTTAAACGGTGAGGTCCTCTCTATACACCGGAGCCTCTTCTTTCATTTTATCAAATGTTATTGTTAACTTGTATAGTTCACACTCTTTGGCTCTACCCATCAATTATACAGTAATAGTTCTTTTCACAATAAGAGTTATCCATACAGTGACGGCATTTAATTATGAAAGTTGGCTAGGTAGCTGACCTTCTTAGTCCGTTCTTTCAAGAATAGGAGTATAACCTTTTTGCTTCTTATAATACCATTTCCTCCGCTTAATGGATAACCATTTGCCCCCAATGGGGAATTGCTTTTCATCTCAAATCTAGGTGATTGGATTTGCACCAATGTAAACCATAAATTCCAAACACAATATAGGTATATGATAGATCTTCTCTATCTATCCTATTCATTGGTACTGGTCATTGATACTGGAAAATTGTCTCATTTGTTCGAACTCATGATCTGAACGAGTCGCACATACACCCTAGTGCATGTTCCTCGACGCTGAGGACATCCTCTAAGAGCGGGAGATTTCGTGACATTTCTTATTGGCTGTCTTGTGTTTCTAATAAGTTGTTTAATAGTTGGCATGCCGTATGTATATATAGAATTCTAGAATGGAATGGGTTGGTTTAGATCGATCTTAACCTGATGATTGATGATCATGAATTTTTTTTTTCTATTCAATATCAAATCGCAGAAAATTCGAATTATGGTTTGAAATGGATTTACATGAAATCCCTAGTATTTTCATTTTCGACCGCTACAAGATCAACAATGCCATGAACTTGGGCTTCTGTTGCTGACATAAAAACATCTCTTTCCATGTCTTCGGATACAACCCATAAAGGATTACCCGTTCTTTGTACATAAACCTTTGTGAGGGTTTCGCGAAGTTTCAGTAGTTCTTCCGCTTCCAGGATAAATTCGCCTGCTTGTGCTTCATAAAAAGAACTAGCAGGTTGGTGAATCATAACCCTGATGATATTGATATAACATCATGAACGGTTCTTCTATCTTGCATGATTGGGCTAAAGTAAGGGATAAAAAAAATATAAGAAAAAAAAATAGAATTGTACAACCGTACAGGCATCTTTTGTGCATACGGCTCTACAATGGAATTTACTTTTTCTTTTTCTTCTCTTCTATTCTATTGAAGAAAGAAATAGAATCCATCCGATCCAGATCGTTGAATGATCCATTTACCACCCTTCCTTTCGTAGGAGTAAAAAAAATACTATGATGGTTCTGTTGCTTTATATATTTATTTTGTCTGTGATTTAGCAATCCCAAAGTTCCTTTCTGATACGATCAAATAAGGAAAAAAATGATCTTTTTTTTTTTTCATTTTTGTACTTTTTATTTCATAACATAAATATCAGAAAGAGAATTCTGGTGTGGAAAAGAATGGTTTGTGACGCTGAAATGTACCCCCGACACATAAGATCAAATCCGAAATGACCTCTCTTTCATACTACTATCTCGACATAAAATCTCATGTTATGAAAAAAACAATAATGGTTTGCTCATATCGAACTCGAAGTGCCATGCTATTATTACTTATTATTCATATTCAATATGGGAAGGCATAGTCTTCCTTTTTTTTTTTCAAATAAAAAAACTCATTGGCGCCAAGCGTGAGGGAATGCTAGACGTTTGGTAATTTCTCCTCCGACCAGAATGAAGGATCCCATTGAAGCGGCTAATCCCATGCATATTGTATGCACATCGGGTGGCACAAATTGCATAGTATCATAAATGGCTATTCCTGGTATTACCCATCCGCCGGGAGAGTTTATAAATAAATAAAGATCCCTAGTATCATCTTCTATACTGAGATATACCATGAGACCAACAAGTTGATTCGAGATCTCGCTATCAACTTCTTGGCCTAAAAAAAGTAATCTTTCTCGATAAAGTCGGTTGATTAGGACAAAATTGGTTCCCTTAGGAACCGTACGTGCACCTTTGGATGCATACGGTTCAAAAAAAAATTGCGAAAAAAAAGAATCAATGTGTCGATAACAGGTTTTTGTTTTTCTAATGAAGGGGGTTTTCTTCTTCTATTTTTCAAAAAACATAAGATGAGTTTTTGTTCCCTTACCTATAAAAAAAAAGAATTTACTGAACTTATTGAACTAACCTCTCATTGATGTATTGTTTCATCGAGATTCAAATCACGATGTCATTTTATTGTTCCTGAATGGGCCCTTTCCATTTTTTTAGGTTCATCTTTGTTCTACTCCGGGAAAAGGTCTGCCCGAATTCTATTTGTACATATAGGGCAAATGATCTCAGTACCACTTTTTTTTGTTACGACTTCTTTTTCAATTTGTTTCATGTCTTCTCCAAACTATTCGATGTATTCATCATACTACTCCATTGGTTGGCAGTTTGAGATCCCTCCTATAGTAAGTATAAGAATCGTTTATGATACAAGTGGTAATCGTACATATATTATCAATTTGTTACCAATTTGGTATTTTCTGAACGGAGCCTGGAGACTTTATTTTATCAGTCCAAGTCAACCATAAATTCTTCTAATTGATAATATTGATCCCCAATATAAATTGATCTAATTGTACTTCACGCTCCAAATGATTGATGGTTCACTCAATCTCAATACAATATTTCTTGGGCGAAACAGAGGATATCTCGATCGGGGGAGAGAACGGGTAAATCCCATATGACCCAATATGTCTGACAAGTCGCACTATACGTCAACCCAAACTGCATCTTCCTCTCCAGGACTCCGAAAAGGTACTTTTGGAACACCAATGGGCATTAAATTAAAGAAAAAAAAATTAAGTACTATACTTCACTTTAATATGGAAACGTAACAATGGGTTTATTGTCTTCATCCTTTTTTCTGTTTATTCTATTTTCTAGATAGATTGATTGGAAGGTTTATAGAGTAAGATAGAATGAATAAAGAAAAATTTTAACGAACGGAGCAATCGATCGTTCGAATGATAAACAAGTATCTATGCATTCGTTCCCACAAAATGGGACCAATTCTCCCATTGCGTATTGGTACTTATCGGGTATAGAATAGATCTGCTTCTCTTTGTTCTTATGAACAGAATTGTTCCGTTATTTTCAATGGAACGGAATAAATATTAACTCTTTCTCATACAGAATCCACTGAAAAGGTTAGGTTCTTAGGTACATAGTATAGTCCTTTCCAATGCGATAAAATAAGGTGACATAGTGTCTATTTATCTTTGATAAAGGGGTATTTCCATGGGTTTGCCTTGGTATCGTGTTCATACTGTCGTATTGAATGATCCCGGTCGATTGCTTTCTGTCCATATAATGCATACAGCTCTAGTTTCTGGTTGGGCCGGTTCGATGGCTCTATACGAATTAGCGGTTTTTGATCCCTCTGACCCTGTTCTTGATCCAATGTGGAGACAAGGTATGTTCGTTATACCCTTCATGACTCGTTTAGGAATAACCAATTCGTGGGGTGGTTGGAGTATTTCAGGAGGAACTATAACGAATCCGGGTATTTGGAGTTATGAAGGTGTCGCAGGGGCACATATTGTGTTTTCTGGCTTGTGCTTCTTGGCAGCTATCTGGCATTGGGTGTATTGGGATCTAGAAATATTCTGTGATGAGCGTACGGGAAAACCTTCTTTGGATTTGCCCAAGATCTTTGGAATTCATTTATTTCTCTCAGGGGTGGCTTGCTTTGGCTTTGGCGCATTTCATGTAACAGGTTTGTATGGTCCTGGAATATGGGTGTCCGATCCTTATGGACTAACTGGAAAAGTACAATCTGTAAATCCAGCGTGGGGCGCGGAAGGTTTTGATCCTTTTGTTCCGGGAGGAATAGCCTCTCATCATATTGCAGCGGGTACATTGGGCATATTAGCAGGTCTATTCCATCTTAGTGTCCGTCCGCCTCAACGTCTATACAAAGGATTACGTATGGGAAATATTGAAACTGTACTTTCTAGTAGTATCGCTGCTGTTTTTTTTGCAGCTTTCGTTGTTGCTGGAACTATGTGGTATGGTTCAGCAACTACCCCAATCGAATTATTTGGTCCCACTCGTTATCAGTGGGATCAGGGATACTTTCAGCAAGAAATATATCGAAGAGTTAGCGCCGGACTAGCCGAAAATCTGAGTTTATCGGAAGCTTGGTCTAAAATTCCCGAAAAATTAGCTTTTTATGATTACATTGGTAATAATCCGGCAAAAGGGGGATTATTCAGAGCAGGCTCAATGGACAACGGGGATGGAATAGCTGTTGGATGGTTAGGACACCCCGTCTTTAGAGATAAAGAAGGGCGCGAGCTTTTTGTACGTCGTATGCCTACTTTTTTTGAAACATTTCCGGTAGTTTTAGTAGATGGAGACGGAATTGTGAGAGCCGATGTTCCTTTTAGAAGGGCAGAATCAAAGTATAGTGTTGAACAAGTAGGTGTAACTGTCGAGTTCTATGGTGGCGAACTCAATGGAGTTAGTTATGGTGATCCTGCTACTGTAAAAAAATATGCTAGACGTGCCCAATTAGGTGAAATTTTTGAATTAGATCGGGCTACTTTGAAATCCGATGGTGTTTTTCGTAGCAGTCCAAGGGGTTGGTTCACTTTTGGGCATGCTACGTTTGCTTTGCTCTTCTTTTTTGGACACATTTGGCATGGTGCTAGAACCTTGTTCAGAGATGTTTTTGCTGGTATTGATCCAGATTTGGATGCTCAAGTGGAATTTGGAACATTTCAAAAAATTGGGGATCCAACTACAAGGAGACAAGTAGTCTGATACAACATTGCTCTGGTATCTTTCGCCTCTATTTTTTTTGATTTGACATAAGGTACCGGAGAAATCTTGATTTGAATCACCATTTATTCTTTGACTCTTTACTTTTCTTTATATGGTAAATGATCCCAAATAAATAGGTGTGGAAGCTATAATTGTAAACCACGATCGAATCTATGGAAGCATTGGTTTATACATTCCTTTTAGTCTCGACTTTAGGGATCATTTTTTTCGCTATCTTTTTTCGAGAACCGCCTAAGGTTCCGACTAAAACTAAAAAAATGAAATAATTTTTCATTATCTCAATTGAAGTAATGAGCCTCCCAATATGGGAGACTCATTACTTCAACTAGTCCCCGTGTTCTTCGAATGGATCTCTTAGTTGTTGAGAGGGTTGCCCAAAAGCGGTATATAAGGCGTACCCAGTAAAGCTTACAAGTAAACCAGATATGGAGATGGCGACTAGGGTTGCTGTTTCCATTTTTAGATAATTTCAAGATCACAATGGATCTACGATAAGATCGTTTATTTACAACTACAACGGAATGGTATACAAAGTCAACAGATCTCAACCAATGAATAGTATTTTATGGCTACACAAACCGTTGAGGGTAGTTCTAGATCTGGGCCAAGACGAACTACTGTAGGGAATTTATTGAAACCGTTGAATTCGGAATATGGTAAAGTAGCACCGGGCTGGGGGACTACACCACTTATGGGGGTCGCAATGGCTCTATTTGCGATATTCCTATCTATTATTTTGGAAATTTATAATTCTTCCGTTTTACTGGATGGAATTTCAATGAGTTAGGTTCATAAGAACTGGAAAGTCCTAGTTTTTCAATCAAAAAAATTACTTTACTTAAGAAAGACTCGGATTTCTAGACCATTCTGGTAGTTCGACCGTGAGATTTATTTGTTTCGGTATTTCCGGAATATGAGTGTGTGACTTGTTATAATTGATCCTATTGATAATACAGAAAATGGGCCTGTCATCTCTA